ATTCAAACATTAGCAAAATCGCGACAATGATTTTTTTCTACCAACCATAAAGACATTGGAACCTTATATTTAATTTTTGGAGCTTGATCAGCAATAGTGGGTACAGCTCTAAGTATGCTTATTCGAGCAGAATTAGGTCAACCAGGAAGATTAATCGGGGATGACCAAATTTATAATGTGATTGTTACAGCCCATGCATTCATCATAATTTTTTTTATAGTTATACCTATCATAATTGGAGGGTTTGGAAATTGATTACTCCCCTTAATACTTGGGGCCCCAGATATAGCATTTCCTCGGCTAAACAATATAAGATTCTGGTTACTCCCTCCTGCTATTATACTTCTAATTAGAGGATCTTTAATTGAAGCAGGAGCTGGAACTGGATGAACAGTCTATCCTCCCTTATCTAGAAATATTGCACACTCAGGAGCTTCCGTAGATCTAACTATTTTTTCCTTACATTTAGCAGGAGCTTCATCAATTCTAGGAGCTATTAATTTTATAACTACTGTAATTAATATACGAGCTGAAACCTTAACATTTGACCGACTACCTTTATTTGTATGAAGAGTATTTGTCACCGTAATCCTTTTACTACTTTCTTTACCAGTTTTAGCTGGGGCTATTACTATATTATTAACAGATCGTAATTTAAATACTTCGTTTTTTGACCCTACCGGAGGAGGGGACCCTATTTTATACCAACATTTATTTTGGTTCTTTGGCCACCCAGAAGTATATATTTTAATTTTACCTGCTTTTGGGATAGTATCTCATATTATTGCAAGGGAAAGAGGAAAAAAAGAATCATTTGGTACATTAGGAATAATTTATGCAATTATTGCTATTGGGATTCTGGGATTTGTTGTATGAGCACATCATATATTTACAGTAGGAATAGATGTAGACACCCGAGCTTACTTTACTTCAGCAACAATAATTATTGCAGTACCAACAGGTATTAAAGTATTTAGCTGATTAGGTACTTTACATGGATCTCATTTTCATTATACTCCGTCCCTAATATGAGCTTTAGGATTTTTATTTCTATTTACAATTGGAGGAGTTACAGGAGTAGTATTAGCTAATTCATCTCTTGATATTATTTTACACGATACTTACTATGTAGTAGCCCATTTCCACTATGTTTTATCTATAGGGGCAGTATTTGGCATTTTAGCAGGGGCAGTATACTGATTCCCTTTACTAACAGGAGTAACTATAAAACCTAAATGATTAAAAATACATTTTATCTCTATATTTATTGGAGTAAATGTTACATTTTTTCCACAACATTTTCTGGGATTAGCTGGTATACCTCGACGATACTCAGATTATCCAGATGCATTTACATCTTGAAATGTAGTATCATCTATTGGATCAACATTATCTTTCGTAAGAACTATAGGATTTATCTTTATTTTATGAGAGGCTCTTATCTCAATGCGCCCTACAATATTTTCTACAACTTTAGCCTCAAATTTAGAGTGACTCCACAATACTCCTCCTCATTTTCATAGATACAATGAACTCCCTCATTTCATTAATTAATAATTCTTAGATTTAAGATGGCAGAATAGTGCAATAGACTTAAGATCTATATAAAAAGGTTAGATTCCTTTTCTTAAAAACTTAGTTAAAATATAACCTCAGCTTGTCAAGTTGAAATAACTTATTAAAGTAGTTTTTAATATAAAAAAATGTCAACCTGATCTCAACTAGGATTTCAAGATAGTGCTTCTCCATTAATAGAAGAATTAATTTTATTTCATGATCACTCTATATTAATTCTAACTATAGTAACAAGTTTAGTAGCTTACATTATTTTTACTCTTTTTAATAATAAATTTCTAGACCGTTTCCTTATACAAGGTAATATTATTGAAATTATTTGAACTTTTATTCCTGCCCTACTTTTAATCTCTATTGCTCTACCTTCATTACATTTACTTTACTTAATAGATGAATATGACAACCCTTCTATCACTATTAAATCAATAGGTCACCAGTGATATTGATCTTATGAATACTCCGATTTCTTAAATTTAGAATTTGAATCTTATATAATTCCAACTAAAGAGTTAAATCAAAGACAATTTCGTCTAATTGAAGTAGATAATCGAATAGTTGTCCCTATTAATGCTTATATTCGAATTTTGGTATCTTCTACAGATGTGATCCACTCATGGACAGTCCCCGCCTTAAGTATAAAAGCAGACGCTGTCCCGGGACGTTTAAACCAACTTACATTTCTTGTTAATCGTCCTGGGCTATTTTTTGGGCAATGTTCAGAAATTTGTGGAGCTAACCACAGATTTATACCAATTGTAGTAGAAGCAACTACCCTACCCACATTTTTAAATTGAGTTAGCAATTATGAATAATGAAAATATCCCCCCTCTTCCTTTTTATCCAAAGGATAAATTATAGGTCTCTATATATTTTCCATTCCCCACATATCCCCAATTAGCTGAACTTTAATTCTAAGTTTTTCTATTTTTTCAGTTTTAATTATAGCAAGAATAATTTATTTCAAAATTAATCCCTCTAGACCTTATTTAAAAAAAATGTCTAAAGAAATTTTAAAACAAAAATGAGAATGATAACAAACCTATTTTCCAGATTTGACCCTATATCTTCAAATTTTAATATTCAAATAAATTGACTTAGTTCTTTAATCTTTATCATAGTTATTTATCCTGTTTTTTGGTTATCTAGATCAAAAAGGATATTCTTAATTAATGATGTATTAAGATATGTACAAAAAGAATTTATTCCTTTATTTAAAAGATTCAAAAATCTTATTTTCTTTATCACCCTATTTTTATTTATTTTAGTAAATAACTTATTTGGGTTAATACCTTACACTTTTACTAGAACTTCCCATTTAGCTATATCTTTAGCTATAGCTTTAACTCTTTGGGTAGCCTTTATGCTATATGGTTGAGTTAATAACTCAAAGCATATATTTGCTCACTTAGTACCTTTAGGGACTCCAGTAATCTTAATACCTTTTATGGTCCTAATTGAAACTATCAGAAATATCATTCGACCTATTACTTTATCAGTACGGCTTGCAGCAAATTTAACAGCTGGCCACCTTTTATTAATTTTATTAGGAGAAAGAATAGTAGGGGCAAAAATTATTATTATTATGTCAGTAACTATAGCCCAATTTATTCTCCTAACTCTTGAGGCTGCGGTTGCTATTATTCAATCCTATGTCTTTGCTACTTTAAGAGTCCTATACGCCAGAGAGGTATAACCAAAAACTAATGATAAATCACTCTCATCATCCTTTTCATATAGTAGAAATAAGTCCTTGACCTTTAACCGCTTCTGTAGGAGCCCTATCCTTAACAGTAGGTCTTTCTTACTGATTCCATTTTAATTCAATAATTATTATTATAGTAAGGTTTATAATTCTAATCCTATCATCATACCAGTGATGACGAGATATCTCTCGAGAAGGAACTCTACAAGGATTTCATAATGAAGTAGTAGTTGTCAACCTACGTTGAGGTATAATTTTATTTATTGTCTCAGAAGTATTTTTTTTTTTATCTTTCTTCTGGGCTTTTTTTCATTCTAGTCTTGCTCCCTCTGTAGAAATTGGTACCCAGTGACCTCCAAGAGGAATTATCCCTTTCAACCCTTTTCAAGTGCCTTTACTTAACACGGCTATCCTTCTTGCCTCTGGGGTAACTGTAACCTGAAGTCATCACTCCTTAATAAATAAAAACCATTCCCAAGCAGTACAAAGATTATTAATTACAATTATTCTAGGAATATATTTTACCTGTTTACAAGCCTATGAATATTTAGAAGCTCCTTTTACAATTTCAGAAGCAGTGTATGGAGCTACATTTTTTGTAGCTACAGGGTTTCATGGGTTACATGTAATTATTGGAACTACTTTTCTAGCAATTTGTATAATTCGAATAACAAAATACCATTTCACCCCTACTCACCATTTTGGATTTGAAGCAGCTGCCTGATACTGACATTTTGTAGATGTAGTATGGTTATTTTTATATGTATCAATTTACTGATGGGGAGGTTAAATTCTTAGCTTATCTAATTAGTATAAAAAGTATTATAGACTTCCAATCTTTAGGTCTAAGCATTAGATTAGATAATCTACATTTTAATTTTTAGATTTTCCCTTGCTACCTTAATCAGGATAGCCTTAATCTCTTTATCTTCATTATTCTCGAAAAAAAGATATAACGACTTAGAAAAAAGGTCCCCTTTTGAGTGTGGGTTTGACCCAAAAAATAGCTCACGGATCCCCTTTTCAATCCGCTTCTTTTTAATTGCAATTATTTTTTTAATTTTTGATATCGAAATTTCAATTTTATTACCATTAGGGATTATTTCAAATTCCTTGGCCCCTCTATCCTGATTTTTTGTGGGGGCTTTATTTCTATTCTTAGTTACAATAGGGTTATATTATGAATGAAAAGATCAAACTCTAGATTGAATTTCTTAAGCTAATAAGAAGCGAAAATCGCTACTGATTTCGACTCAGTCTTTGGTTATTATAAACCCTTATTTTAATCATAGCTAAACAAGCAATATTATTGTTAATAATAAGATAAGAAATTCCCTTTGATTAAGAGAGAAGAAGTTTATAATAATATTTGACCTGCAATCAAAAGAAGGTAGTTGATATTACCCTTCTCTAGTCTTTATAGTTTATACAAAACATTTCATTTTCACTGAAAAAAAGAAATAATTTTCTTAAGATTTTAAAAAGTATCTAAAAATGATAAAATAAAGGCTTCTAACCTTTAATATTGCATCTAATGTAACATTTTTCTAATTTTTATACGTTATTAAAAGATTACTATCACCTTTGCAGCTTCAATGCAATACTCTAATTATTGAGCTATTTTAATATATAAAAATATAAAAAAGTATTAAGGTTCAAAATAAGAAAATAAATAATTTTACTCCTTGTAAAGAGATTAGGTTTAGCATATAAGAAACTTTAACTAAAAAATTTCTGATGCCTTGCCCCCCATAATATTCTAATCAACCCATATCTCCTAACTTTATATAGTTAAGACCTGCTTTTAAAGGATTATAAATTAAGTACTGGGATGACAAATAAGGCAAAAACCATATAGACCCAGAAAACCAAATAAAAAAAGAATAAAGATTACCTTTTACCCCCTTAAAAGAATAAGATGATTGAGAAAAATAAAAACCAATTAATACCCCAATCAAACAAACAATTAAGGTTAAATTCTTAAGATGGAAAGGTAAAAAAATTTCAGGAATATCTATTATTAATCATGTACATAAGGCTCCAAAGAAAATTGAGAAAAAGGTTAAAAAAAAACAAGACAAAGTTATTACGCCGCTCCCATCTCTTAAATTTAAAGAACCCCTTATAATATAATCACGTAGCATGACATAATAAATTAAACGAAAAGTATAAATAACAGTTAGTCCAGTAGCAACAAATAAAATTAATAAACTTAATAGATTTAATTCCTGAGCTAATGAAAGTTCTAAAATTAGGTCTTTAGAATAAAATCCTGCTAGAAAAGGTAACCCAGCTAAAGCTATGTTTGAAATAATAAAACAAGATCTAAGATAAGGTATTAAAAAAAATAGGCCCCCTATTAATCGTAGGTCTTGCCAACCTTTTAAACCGTGGATAATCCTACCGGCTCTTATAAATAACAAAGCTTTAAAAAGGGCATGCATCAATAAGTGAAATAAAGCCACTTTTACTATACCTATAGAAAGCCTATATATTATCAGTCCAAGTTGACTTAAAGTAGATAAAGCAATCACCTTCTTCAAATCAAATTCAAAACAAGCACCTAAGCCAGCTATAAACATAGTTAAAGAAGAAACAATTATTAACATGTCGTTTAATCAGAAATCATAAACTCACCCCAAGCGAATTACTAAGTAGACTCCTGCCGTTACTAATGTAGAAGAATGTACTAAAGAAGATACCGGCGTAGGGGCAGCTATTGCTGCAGGCAACCAAGCTGAAAAAGGGATTTGAGCCCTTTTAGTTATAGTAGCTAAAATTAGTAGAGCTCTTACTAAAACCAAAGACTCCCTATAACCTATCCAAGAAACAAAACTTCAATCTCCATAATTTAATATATATACAATTGCAACTAAAATAAATACATCTCCTACACGATTAGATAGTACAGTTAAAATTCCAGCATTTAAAGATTTATAATTTTGATAGTAAATGACTAAACAATAAGAAATTAAACCTAGCCCGTCCCAACCTAATAATAAACTAATTATATTGGGCCTAAAAATCAATAAGCCTATAGACCCTACAAAGGCCAATAAAATAAAAATAAAACGGGATATATTTAACTCCCCTTCTATGTATTCACCTGAATAGTAAAATACCCTGCCAGAAATTAAAAAAACAAAAGAAATAAAAGAGAAAGAAATTCAATCTAATAAAACGGTGAACACAACATCTCTGCTACCCCAAGAATATAATAACCATCTAATATGGACACCTAAAGACTCAGTTAATATAACAATTGAAATTATAAACCTAATAAAAGAAAAAATAAATAAAAAAATATAAACTAAACTTCAAATTCTTAACAGTATCATTATTCCATATCTAATTTTACATTAGAAATTTATAAATACACGTTTATAAACTACTATAGAAGCTTTTTATTATTCTAATCTAAAGTATGTTTAAAGCAATTATAATTGCCTCTCAGACTCCACAAATCTGAATTTTTACTAAACTATTTAAACAAAATTAAATTTAAAACCTTAGTAAGTCCACTTCAACCAATAAAAAAACTAAAGGAAAAAAGTGAAGTAATAAAACAAGATGATCTCGTACAATACCATCATATATAGACTGGATAGCGGAATAGTAGTTTCCATGTTGGGTACTTGAAAAAAGAAATAATCTATAACAAGCCCCTATAAAGGAAAATAATATTAAAAAAAAGATAGAAAAAAATCTAAATCTTAAAATCCTTCCAAGAAGGCTTAACTCTCCGATCAAATTTAAAGCAATTGGAGCTCCTATATTACCAATACAAAATAAAAACCACCAAAAAGACAATCTAGGTATTAAGTTTAATAAACCTTTATTAATAAAAATCCTGCGACTTCCTCTTCGATCATATACTACCCCTGATATAAAAAATAATCCTGAAGAACAAAGTCCATGGGCAACACATATATACAACCCTCCAGAATATCCTCATAGCCCCCAAGAGCCTAAGCCTGCTAATAAAAGGCCTATATGTCTTACAGAAGAATAAGCAATTAAAGATTTTAAGTCAACCTGACGTATACAGATATAACTTACAGACAATCCTCCTAATAAACCTAAAGATACTATAAAAGAACTTAAATAGGAAACTATGACATCAAAAAATATTATGAAACGTATTATTCCATAACAACCTAACTTTAATAAAACACCAGCTAATATTATAGAACCTGAAACAGGGGCCTCTACATGAGCTTTAGGTAACCATAAATGAAAATAGAAAACAGGCAACTTAACAAGAAAAGCTAGTATAGAAAAAATAAATCAAATTCCTGGATTAATAAAAGAAAAACTATTTTTTAAAAAGCATATACTAAAACCAGACAAAGTTTTAGATATTAAAATTAAAGAAATTAACAAAGGTAAGGAAGCTATAATGGTATATAAAAATAAATAAATACCTGCTTGCAAACGTTCAGGTTGATATCCTCACCCTATAATTAAAATATAAATAGGAATCAAAGAACCTTCAAAAAAAATATAAAAAGAAAGCATATCTAAAGTAGAAAAAGTTAAAAATAAAAGAAATAATATCAAAACTATCACTATCCTAAACTTTGACCTAAATATATTATTAAAATAATAAGTATTACTTGAAATTAATATCAGTAGAATTACTCAAAAAGATAATATAATTAAAAACCAACTTAAAGAATCTAAACCGAAAAAAGTTATTCTAGAAAAAAAACATCCTTCAACTATAAGTCAGCTCAAAATTATAAAAATTAAGCAAAAGCAAAAATAACTTACAGATAGTTGAGCAGAAATTAAAAATAAACCTAATATTAACAAAATTATTTTTAACATTTTAATACCCTTATCCTATTTAAATAATCAACCCCATAAGATCGAACTATATTAACCAAAATACTAACTCCTAGGCTCCCTTCACAAACAGAAGAAATTAAAAAAATTAAACATAAATAACTTTCTAGCCCCGAAAAACAACTAACTAATAAAATGACAAAAAATCCAGTTAATGCAACATACTCTAAGCTAATTAATATACTTATTAAATGCTTTCGTTTAGAAACAAAAACTCAAAGTCTTACAAGTAATATAAAAATAGGTATACAAAAAAGAATTATTAACATTCAAAAAAGATATAAGATATATCATTGCTGATTTCCAAAACCAGTATTTTTAATAAATTATTCTTTGTAGTCTTAGTAATTTAATTAAAATGTTGGTCTTGTAAACCAAAAATAAGAAACCTCTTCTAAGTCTCACTTTAAATTTGATTTTTTGAAAATAATAAAAACAAAGTATATAATAAAAATATTAATCCTAAGAATTTTTTTTTCAAATATAATTTTTATATTTACTTTTCACCCACTAGCTATAATTTTTAGGTTGATTTTTCAAACAATCCTAGTAGCCATAAGATTATTTATAATATTACACTTTCCATGATTTTCTTATACTTTAATTTTAGTATTTTTAGGAGGGATATTAATTCTCTTTACCTATATAGCTAACATTGCCTCAAATGAAAAATTCTTTCCCAATACAAAACCTCTCTATATCTTGCCATTAATTTTTCTATTTATGATTGTATTACCAAAAATTAATATCAATTTAAATACTGATTCTAAACCTCTTAATCAAGAAACTTTTTATAGATTAATAGTAATAAAACCTTACGAGATAAATATTTTACCTCTAATCACAATTATAGCCTCTCTTATCATTTTAACTTTACTTGCAATTGTAAAAATTAGAAAGATAAGAAGGGGGGCGCTACGAACAGAGTAACTTCCATTATTAATGTATATAATCTAATTTTAATGTCCTTACCTATACGAAAATCCCACCCCTTATTCAAAATTATAAATGGGGTTCTAATTGATTTGCCCTCTCCTTCTAATATCTCCTACATATGAAATTTCGGTTCACTTTTAGGCATATGCTTAGCAATTCAAATTATCACAGGTTTATTCCTAGCTATACATTTTGCTTCCGATATTGAAATAGCTTTTTCATCTATTGTTCATATTGTTCGAGATGTAAATAGAGGATGATTTATACGAACTATTCACGCTAATGGAGCTTCATTTTTTTTTATTAGAATTTATCTACACATTTCACGAGGAATATATTATGGATCTTATAAAATACTACATACTTGACTAACAGGAGTTCTAATCCTTTTTTTAACGATAGCTACCGCATTTGTAGGATATGTGTTACCGTGAGGACAAATATCATTCTGAGGAGCCACTGTCATTACTAATTTATTTTCAGCAGTCCCTTATATCGGTACTCTACTAGTAGAGTGAATATGAGGAGGGTTTGCAGTAGATAACGCTACCTTAACCCGATTTTTTACACTTCATTTTCTCCTACCTTTTGTTATTGCAGCTATAGTGGGTATCCATTTATTATTTTTACATCAAACTGGGTCAAACAACCCCTTAGGGTTAAATAGAAATATAGATAAAATTCCCTTCCACCCATATTTTAGTTACAAAGATATTTTAGGATTCCTAATTATAATAAGGCTAATAATCACAATTACTCTGCTAGGCCCTTATATGCTAGGAGACCCAAATAATTTCATTCCAGCTAATCCTTTAGTTACCCCAGAGCATATTAAACCAGAATGATACTTCTTATTTGCCTACGCTATCCTACGGTCTATTCCTAATAAATTAGGAGGAGTTATTGCACTTGTCTTAGCTGTTGCTATTATTAGAATTCTACCCTTTACTCAAAAAAGAAAATTTCGATGCATATCTTTTTATCCTATCTCTAAAATTTTATTTTGGGCATATATTAGAACCGCTATTTTGTTAACCTGAATTGGGGGAGAACCAGTAGAAGATCCTTATATTATGATTGGACAAATTCTAACTATTTTATACTTTTCTTACTTTCTTGCTTCCCCATTAATAAACATAATATGAGATAAAATTATAGAAAAATAAACTATTTGACTGACAGGAAAGTACATGTTTTGAAAACATGGTATAAAAGTTCGAATCCTTTAATAGTTTTATATTTTATTCTAAATTTTATACATAAATCCTAGTAAGAGTAAAATATACTTACATTATCCACTCTATCAAAGTGATCCTTTAATTTCAGGCACCTTACCTTATTAATATTCTAATTTATATTTAACAATTTAAAGAGGATCAAACCCATTGTTAGATTTACAATCTAATACCTAATAATTCAGCCATCTTTAATTATGTAAGATAAGTAAAAGGCCTTTAAACACCATATTTATCTTTGCAAGATAATATTTTTATTAAATTATTTCACTTAAAAAAACTCAATTAATACTTTTATTCTCATGTAAAAAAATAATATATGTAAACTGAAAGGTAAAATACTCTTTCAGGCCAATCCTATTAATTTATCATAACGATAGCGAGGTAAAGTGCCTCGTAATCAAAGAACTAAAAATACTAAACCACTTGACTTTATGAAATAAAAAAATCCTAGCTCTCCACCAAAAAAAAGACTAACTATGACAGTACATATTAAAATAATTATGGAATACTCTCCCAAAAATAATAATGCAAATCCCCCTGCTCTGTATTCAACATTAAAGCCTGATACTAACTCTGACTCCCCCTCAGCAAAATCAAAAGGAGTACGATTTATTTCAGCCAAACAAGATACTAGCCAGACTAAACACAAAAAATAATACAAAAAAAATAAAACAACAGGTCTTTGAAAATCAATAAAATTATCGAGAGAATACTCACCAATAAAAAGGATAAAACATAACACAACCAAAGCTAGCCTAACCTCATAAGAAATAGTCTGAGCTACTCCACGTAATCCCCCTAGTAAGGCATATTTAGAGTTTGAAGATCAACCGGCAATCATTAAGGGATAAACTCCTAAGCTTAAGATACATAAAAAAAAGAATAAACTAAAGTTGAAATCAAATAATCCTCTAGAAAAAGGAATTAAAACTCATAAAAATAAAGCTATAAAAAATATAAAAACAGGAGAAAAATAATATAAAATTAAATTAGAAACATTAGACCAAGTTTGCTCTTTAGTAAAAAGTTTAATAGCATCTGAAAAAGGTTGTAAAATTCCAATAAGCCCTACTTTATTAGGGCCTTTACGAATCTGTACATAACCTAAAACCTTACGTTCAAATAAAGTTAGAAAAGCTACAGAGATTAATACACAAACAAGAACTGTTAAGTAATATAAAAGTACCACTATAAATTGAAGAAGTTTAATCTTCATCATCAGATTCTAACTCTGCTACATATGTCTGCCAAATTTACTTTAAATATATTTAATGAACCTCAATACTATATAAAAATTACTATTAACCAATCCTTTCGTACTAAGTAAATAAACAAAAAATAAAAGATAGAAACTAACCTGGCTTACGCCGGTCTGAACTCAGATCGTGTAAAAAATTATAGGTCGAACAGACCTAAAAATGAAACTTCTGCACCTCATTATAATTTTAGTCCAACATCGAGGTCGCAAACCTTTCCGTCGATTAGAACTCTCAGGAAAAATTACGCTGTTATCCCTAAGGTAACTTTCTCTTATAATCTTTTTTAAGGATCAAAATATTCTTTAATTAAAGTTTTATAAAAAAAGAGTTTTTTATATCTTTATGTCGCCCCAACAAAATAAAATCATAAATTTAGATCTAGAAATCAATTAATCTTAATATATTAAATTATAAAACTCTATAGGGTCTTCTCGTCTTTTTATTATATCTAAGTGTTTTCACTTAAACCAAAATTTAGATTTTTACTCCCAAAAAAGCTAATTTCTCGTTTAACCTTTCATTCCAGTCTCCAATTAAAAGACTAATTATTATGCTACCTTAGCACAGTCAATATACTGCGGCTCTTTAAAATTCAGTGAGCAGGTCTTACTTCTTAAAAAAGAAGAAATGTTTTTGTTAAACATTCGGAAATTATATTTGCCGAATTCTTTAAAAGTAATTATTTATGTAATTATATAATATCACAAGGAATTTACAAAAACGTAATAAAAAATTTTTCTACTAATATAATCATTTTTTCTTTTAAACTAAGATTAAATAAAATAATTCCTTAAAAATAAATACAATTATAAATTTCTTACAATTTTAAATTAATTATAAAATATTAAAATAGCTAATTCTAAGCTTAATAAAATATGTTTTATTTTATATTGTAATTTTATAATATAGAGCTCATCCCCTATATTCTAACAATTAAGTAAGACAATAAAATATATCTATGTCCTATTATTGCTAAACTAAATTTATTTAAAGAATAACTAGATATTGATATAAACGTATTACTTTTCACACCTAGATAAATTTAAAGAAATTTTTTGAAACAAATATTCTTTAAGCACCTAAATCTTATATATTCGAGAACAAAAATTAATTTTATAATTAGATTAAACCTAATACAAAAGGTACTTCTATATAGAAATCTTTCTTTATATTTAAATTTAAATTTATTTCAAAATTCCTCTACAGTACTTATTCATTAAAGTTTTAAATAAATTTCTAAAATTTTTATACTTTTTAAATTACATTTATTAAAAATTTTTTTTTAAACAATATAAAATAAATCTAATTGAAAACCTTATAAATATAAGAGTCTTTTCAGTGTAAATGAAACGCTAATAAATAGCTTGTTTTCAATCAAATGCAACTTCCGTTACATTTACCTTGTTACGACTTATCTCTTATTTATGAGAGCGACGGGCGGTTTGTACACAAAATATTTCTCACATCAAATTTTCTTTAAAAAAATTTTACTTTTAAATCCTCCTTCATTATATTCATTCTTTTATAAATCCGTAATTGTTAAATCAATTGTAACCCACCTCTTTCTTTATTATAAGCTACACCTTTACTTGAAGTAATTATAAATAATATTTTAGATAACTTTCTAATGAAACTAACTAACAACAGCGGTATATAAACTGGTTACTAAAAAAAGTAAGGTAACTTGTGGACCGTCATTTATAGGGCAGGTTCCTCTAAAAGGATATTTTGCCGCCAAATCCAATAAATTTCCATATTAGTAATAATCTAAAACAAATTGAAAACTCGTAACTGGGTATCTAATCCAGGTTCTTAAAGTTTTTAAATATCTATTAAATAAATTCACTAAATAATTTAATAATTCTACCTAATTAAATTATACAGCCTTTTAAAGATTAATAGAAATGTTTTATAAATTTATCTTGACCTTAAGAAAAAGTATGACCGCGGATGCTGGCACGTTATTAACCTCTTAATATATTTCTTTCTAATCCTAAAGATACTTTGTTAATAATATAAATCACTGAGTAAATCATATTAAATATTTAATAATATTAATAACATTGCATAAACTAACATGTGAAAAAGAAAAACAGCCAAAATTTACAGCTTGGACCTTGAAGGTTAATTTAACCTTATAAAAACTTACAAGTTATATTAAACTTTATAAACAAAACAATTTATAAAAAAAAATAAACACTCAACGCAGAAATTATTCTAATGTTGACTATATTAATTACCATAAGATTATATATATACTATACTATTCTTGGATATAAGGCTGATCAATTTCTGAATTTTAGCTCTTGTTGGCAGTTATTTTTAATTCAACCGTTAAAAATTTATAAATTGAGCAGCCTTATATCCAAGAATAGTAATATTAATATACAAAAAAAACACATAAGGACTATAAAAATAAATGAAAATTAATTAAATAAACTGTTACAAATAATTTCTAGGAAAATAGAAGAAAAAGTAAATTAAGAGGGAATTATGATACATCAAAATAATTCCCTTTCAAGCTCTTCTCAGGGAATGATTGCTAATAAAAATAGCTAATAGCTCTCGAGATTATTAATTGAAAAGATTTTGTACAAAATTCTGATGCATTACTAAAATTTATATATTGTACAAAGTTTTATAACTTCCCTCAACCATCTAACCCATTTTTTTTTAAATAATATATATATAAAGTAACATGCACAAAACAATTTTAAAATTATAAATATGATTATTTATAACAAAATATTGCTCTATAAAATAATTTTTAGACCTAAAAATTTTTAAAACATATTAATACATAAAAATAAACTACTCTTAAAAATTATATTTTTGTAAAATATAGAGACAAGATATAAATATAATAAAACAATTCTTATGGGATAAATCATTAAATGATTCCACAAAGAAAAATACTTTTATACTTAGATTAAAAATCTAATGCTTTACCTTAAGCTACTTTATGTTAATAAATTTAATCTCTAAGGAAAATGGGCTAATATCTATAAGTGATTAAAAAATTAAGGTTATAATCAAATATTATGCCCAATTAACAAATTTAATAGTAACAGAATTACACTATTCCCTAATCAATCAAAATGATATGTGCCTTTACACCAACTATTAAATAGGCTATAAAATATTAACTTTTGGGTCCTACTCCTCCTTATAAGTATAGGAAGGGGAAATTTATGGCCCAAAAAAAGATAAACTAAATATAAGCTTTTTGACCTATACTCCTCCTTATAAGTATAGAAATGGGAAATTGATGGCCCAAAAAAAGATAAACTAAATATAAGATTTTTGACACATACTCCTCCTTATAAATATAGGAATGGGAAATTTATAGCCCAAAAAAAGATAAGCTAAATATAAGCTTTTTGACTCATACTCCTCCTTATAAGTATAGGAAGGGGAAATTGACGGCCCAAAAAAAGATAAGCTAAATATAAGCTTTTGGACTCATACTCCAACGATAGTATAATACTTCTTTTTATTGAATCTATATTTTTCTCCTTTATTTTATATATTCTTTTTGATCTCTAGAACAATTATAGTAATTTCATCATCTTCCATATTTACATTGTGATTAGGTTTAGAAATTAACCTTATATCTTTTATTCCAATAATAACAATGATTAGAGAAAGGAAAAAAAATGCAGAGGCTTCTATTAAATATTTTCTGATCCAATCTATCTCTTCATCCCTTGTATTATTCTCCTTCTTATGATTTTTTTTATTCTCCAGCTCTAGGATTTGGTCTAGTCTAAGATTAATTTTAAACATTGCATTAGGAGTAAAATTGGGCCTTGCCCCTTTTCACATATGGTTTCCAGAAGTAATAGAAGGTTTAAGATGAATAAACTCACTAATTTTGATAACCTGGCAAAAAATCTCCCCTATATTTATCATTTCAATAGTTTATAACTTTAAATTCATGATATTTCTAGCCTTAACCTCAGCAATATTGGGAGCTATCTCAGGATTAAATCAAGTTTCAATACGAAAAATCCTAGCTTACTCTTCTATTTCCCATATAGGGTGGATAATTAGAATTATAATTTTAAATTCCTCTATCTGAGTTATCTATCTAATTTTATATATATTAGTCTCTTTTATAAGATGTATATCATTTTGATTTTTAAACTTAAATTTCTTCTCACAAATATTTTTTCAAAAAAATAATTCTATAAAAATTTTAGTATTTTTAAATCTTCTATCAACAGGAGGTATACCTCCGCTGATAGGTTTCACCCCTAAAATATTTGCCTTTGAAATTATTAGTAGTAATTTTCCTATCCTTATTATTTTAATGAGAAGAAGTTTAATTACCTTATATTTTTATACACGTTTATGTATTTCATCTTTCACCTTATCACAACAAAATATAAAATCAAATTATAAAAACAAACAAAAAAAGTTATTTTATATTAATAGAATCTCTGGCGTGATCTCTATTTCAGGTATCTTACCTATTTGTTTATTAGTTATATAATGTTTTAAGTTAAGATAAACCTTAGACCTTCAAAGTCTATAATGAATTAATAAA